GCTCGAAAATAATATTCCAAAGCTTTCGTATGTTCTCCATTACTTGTGTGAATAAGACCTATATTATAGAGTATATAACTTCGATCATAGGGATCAATTTCTAGTCGCATAGCTTCATAATAATTCTGTAAAGCTTCCGCATAATTTCCTTCGGATTGAGCCGACATCCGTTACGGTCGTTATTCAATTCAATCTCCGTTCCAGAACCGTACATGAGATTTTCATCTCATACGGCTCCTCCCTTAATGTGCATAATGAGAATATTGCATGGAATCAAAAAGATAAAAAGATTCTCATTATGAACTGAGCAGAGCTAGTGTTTTTACAAGAAATCTCTAGCCAACCTTCCTGCAAGAGATCTTTTCTTAACATCAAACCTGTTGGGATTAGATAGAAATGATAAGAAAACCCCAACAATTTCTTTGTTCTCAACGCCCCTTAATTTCCAGGAATTAGTCACTTCAACAGTCTTCAATGGTTATACGGGTATCCAAAGTACGAACGAGATGGATGTTTGTTGTCCCAACCATTCTTCTCAATCCCGAGCCCGATGAAGGAAAAGGAATAATTTAGAACAAAGTTTTCGTGTTGTTGATTTCTAGGTCTAGTGATTCTTCCCCTATCTTGCTTATTGGCACTAATACAATAAGATTGACCCGTAGAACCTCTAGGTGTAACCTTCCGCTCAATACTAGAATCAATAAACGAGACATAGCATTTGAGGTTACATTAATCGAGGATACACGACAGAAGGAATTGTTCTATTTCCAAACTTCACCTTCAATAAGCGTCGATTTTTTTCAATAACTTGGCGTTGTCTTTCTCGTAAGACTTGAGAGAAATGACTAAAGAGGAAATAAAGAAATAAAAAAAATGAATCAAATCGCACCATCTCTGTAATAGGTAAATGCCTCTTTTTCTCCTGAAGTTGTCGGAATGATTCGTAATAAGATATTGGCTACAATTGAAAAGGTCTTATCAATAAAATTTCCATTTATCCGCGATCTAGGCATAGGTCGAAATCCATTCATAATTCTCATTCCCTCTGGTGGGAAAAAGATCCCACAAAGAAAAGAATTGTATAGGACGAAATAACATGAAACATATTTTTCATAAATGAAGTAGTATAGAAACTATTCCTATAAGTTACAGGTTAGAAGAACTTGAGAAATTTTGATTGAATTCTGACACAAATTAGAAAAAAAGATAAAAGAATCTTTCTATGATGAAAAGAGACTAACTGCCAATTTTGTATAACATAACAAGTATAATACTCATACAAATCTACAATCAAATAGAAAAATGTTTTCTGAATTTATATTCAGATCGAGGAAGAAGGAGTTTTTTGTTGAAAACTCTAAAACCAGCAAGAATTGTTTTAGTATGGAATCCTATTCTCTAATCGAATTCGAATTCGGATTGAAGAGTATCGATTCACTATGATAAAAAAAAAATAAACTAGACCATCGAATCAGTTGATTCGTTCAAATTCATTGATTGAATCCGTATCAAAATAGCAGAAAAAAGAGGAGAACCTTGTTTTTGCAAATATGTCTGTTCAAAACAATTTTCGTTCAAAACTTGCTCCCGGAACCTTCAACGGAAAGAAAAGGCCTTCTTTGCTTTTACTTTAGATAAAAAATTATCAGTGAAAATGGATCGATCGTACCTATCCAATAATCATCAATAAAAAAGACTCGCTATTCACCCGGGTGCTCAGTCATAATCATTATGTAGGAGAGATGGCCGAGTGGTTCAAGGCGTAGCATTGGAACTGCTATGTAGGCTTTTGTTTACCGAGGGTTCGAATCCCTCTCTTTCCGTACTTTCAACTAATTCACCGATTTGACTAGCACCAATGGATCCAAATCATAGCAATGGATACAATTATTCGAACAACGAGTTCCTTCTTTGTTTGATTTTGATCGAGATTAGATCATCTATTCCTAATTGATGTGAGGCGTAAACGTCCATAAAAAACCATAAAAAACCAAAATACGGGAAGAATAGACAAGGAATGAAAAGTATCTATGATACAGAGATGGAAGAAAATCCGGATCAAACCCGGATTTATCTTCCTTCACCTTAGGTGAATTTACTTTAACAACTAACTAAAAAAACTTTAGGAACCCCGGTTAGTTTAGTTAGGTTTAAGTCTGACGAGAATAATATTCTACGACAAGTAATTCATTGATTTTCAAACCGACCCATTTACTATCTATTATTTGATTGACTAAGCCTTCATAATATGGGGATGGGTGAAGGGTCAAATGGTTTGGCAATTTCTCATGAGGAGATGACTCAAGAGAATTTTGAATCAGAGCTCTGGATTTTTGTTTATCCTTCGATGTAATAATATCTCGGGGTTTGCAGCGATAACTCGGGATATCTACTATACGACCATTAACTAAAATATGTCGATGGTTAACTAATTGACGGGCTGCAGGAATAGTCGAAGCCATACCCAGTCGAAAAAGGATGTTATCCAAACGCATTTCAAGTAATTGTAGTAAAACTTGACCAGTTGACCCCTTGGATTTTCTGGCAATCCGAACGTATTTAAGTAACTGTCGTTCTGTAAGACCATAGTGAAAGCGCAATTTTTGTTTTTCTTCGAGGCGAATACGATATTGAGATTTTTTCACGGAACGTGCTTGATCACTTTCATCCCAAGACCCTTTCTTAGTTAGTCCTGGTAAAGCCCCCAGGCGGCGTATTTTTTTGAAACGAGGTCCTCGGTAACGCGACATAAAGACTCCTTATTTATTGCGTATTTACTTTAAGTATTGACTATGTACTATTTATTTTTATTTCATTTTCAATTAAAAAAAAGAATCCTTTTCCTGATATAGTTGGAAGTTCCTAATAACCTATAATAAATTGACAACACTTCAATATTCTTTTCTTTGATTTCAAAGGGACATTAGAAATCATGTAAAAAAAGGAATCAAAAAAGCCAGCTATCGGAATCGAACCGATGACCATCGCATTACAAATGCGATGCTCTAACCCCTGAGCTAAGCGGGCCCACATCACCGAAATTGTACATGCAAGGGAATTCAAACTTATATATTTTATATATTCTTTTTTTTTTTTTAATTACAGAATTATATCTATATAATCTAGATTTTTCACTCTAATCTTTCTTTCCAATTCTAATTGTTTACGTCGATGATGAGTTAGAACTAATGAGACATTCCTCCGCCTTTATTCGTACTTTTTTCGTCAAGGAGTTCAGACAAAAAAAAGGAATCGACCGTTCGACTATTTCAAGTTGAGTGTAAAAATTACAGAAAGATAGACATAGATTATATATATTATGGGGTATATATTCATCTATATTGAATTGCGGATATAGAAATGATAAAATCATTTTTTGATTAGACCAAAACTGCATCTCCTTTGCCTAGAATCTCCTTTACCTATATCGGTAAGAAATGAAATCAAAGAGGAGAAAACGCTTTTTCGAGATCGGAATCAGTATCTAATGAATTGAATGGTTTGAAGTATAAGAAAAGAGGGAACGAGACATCAGAACGAGATCCTCATCTCAAAAAAGAAAGGGGGATATGGCGAAATTGGTAGACGCAACGGACTTAATTAGATTGAGCCTTGGTATGGAAACTTACTAAGTGATAACTTTCAAATTCAGAGAAACCCCGGAATCAATAAAATGGGCAATCCTGAGCCAAATCCTCTTTTCCGAAAACAAGCAAAAGTTCAGAAAAAAGGATAGGTGCAGAGACTCAATGGAAGCTGTTCTAACAAATGGAGTTGACTGTATTGAAGACTATTCATTGAATTGAGAATTGATTCAATCATTCACTCCATAGTATAGTCTGATCGATCTTTTGACGAACTGATTAATCGGACGAGAATAAAGATAGAGTCCTGTTCTACATGTCAATACCGGCAACAATGAAATTTTTAGTAAGAGGAAAATCCGTCGACTTTCAAAATCGTGAGGGTTCAAGTCCCTCTATCCCCAAAAGCCTAGTGGACTCCCCAACTATTTATCCCATGCTGTTTTTTATTGGCGGTTCCAAATTCCTTATCTTTCTCATTCACTCTATTGTTTTATTGTTTTACAAATGGATCTGAGCGGAAATGGCTTTTTCTTATCAGAAGTCTTGTGATGGATATTTGAGACCCGTACAAATGAATATCTTTGAGTTTGAGCAAGGAATCCCCATGTGAATGATTCACAATCAATAGAATGACTCATACTGAAACTGACAAAGTCATCTTTTTGAAGATCGAAGAATTTCCAGGACTTGGATAAAACTTTGGAATCCGCTTTTGTTCTTTTCATTGACATAGACCCCAACATTTAATAAAATAAAGATGCTACGTTGGGAATGGTCGGGATAGCTCAGCTGGTAGAGCAGAGGACTGAAAATCCTCGTGTCACCAGTTCAAATCTGGTTCCTGGCACATGATGAATTTGTAGGAGTTCTCTCTTCATCTCTAATATTTCTAAAGAAATAATTTCTACTAAATCAATATCAATTGATACATATTCGTTGAATTAAATACCTATTCTTTTCTTTTCGGCGAGATAGCCTTTATCCATGTTATAATGTTATAGATGGGTAGAGTTTCTTAAAATTCTATACTCCTCTTTTTTTCTTCTCGTTCAATTTGCATACATCATATTTATATCTATTCGATTCGATTCTAAAGGTTAAGAATTGGTTGTTGAAAAGCTCAACAAAAAAAATGAATCCGGGGGGTTGGAAAAGATTCCACAAAGAAATAGAATCTGGGACCTTTTCAGTTTTTTGTCTTTTCCTTCATATTTGAGTTCTTCATTCCCCCCATTCCTCCCTACATGATCGAACCCGTCTAAGTAATGTGCGCAGTACAAAGTTCCTGATGCAGAACTCTTTTGGTTCATCCTATTGCTTGACTCATTCGAACTAAGTATCTTCAAAATAAATGTGAGAATTCCAACGAATCCTTTTTTGTTAGCCTATCAATAATTCCCTAAATAAGACCTG